CGGGGAACAATCAAAAAAAAAATTTCACCTTCAATCATAAATAAAATTTCGTTAGAAAATTTCATAGAGACAATGGAAATTAATAAGATTCATAGTCTCCTTCTTCCCGATACTGATTACCAAGAGGTTGAACAGAAAATAGACCGATTTGATAAAAAAACTTTTTCAACGGAAAATCGTCATTTATTTACTTTAATCAGTAAATTCGATAGAGAATCGGGATCGAGTTTAAATTGGAAGGGCCTCTCTTTATTTTCAGAAAAAGAACAAGGAAGGATTGGTTCAGAAAAAAGAGCCAAATTTTACAAATTTTTATTGAATACAATTCTAACTAGCCCTAATGGTCAAAAAACAAAACAAAAATTTGTAATAAAAGAAATCAGTAAAAAAGTCCCTAGATGGTCATACAAACTTATTACCGAATTGGAATTCCTGTCGGGCGCAGCTCATGAAGGCCTACCGTTGGATTATCATATACGTTCAAGAAAAAGGGATCATGTAATAATTTATAGGCCTACTAAACGTAGTCGCAAAGCAAGTGTCAAAAACTGGGTGTCTATTAGAGACTATTCGGAAGAATCAGATTTTCGTCGAGAATTCATCAAAGGTTCTATGCGTGTTCAAAGGCGTAAAACTTTTATTTCGAAATTGTTTCAAGCAAATGCGCATTCCCCCCTTTTTTTGGACAGAATAAAAAAATCCCCCCTTTTTTCTTTTAATATCCCTGAACAGATGAAATTTTTTTTTAGAAATTGGATGGGTAAAGGATCAGAATTTAAAGATTATACAGAGGAACAAAAAAAAAAACTAAAGGAAGAAGAAGAGAACAAAATAAAGATAAAGGAAAAAACGTGGATAAAAATCACGGAAGCCTGGGATTTTGTTCCATATCCACAAGCAACAAGAAGTTTAATTTTAATAATTCAATCTATTTTTAGAAAATATATTTTATTACCTTCATTGATAATAGTTAAAAATATTGGGCGTATTTTATTATCTCAACCCCCTGAGTGGGCTGAGGACTTCGATGAGTGGAATAGAGAAAAGCATATTATATGTACCTATAACGGTGTTCAAGTATCAGAACTCGAACTTCCCAGAAATTGGTTTAAAGATGGTATTCAGATAAAAATAGTATTTCCTTTTTATTTGAAACCTTGGCACAGATCCAAATTGAGGCCCTATTTTTCTTCTTATAAAGATCTAAAGAAAGAACAACAAAAGTTTTCTTTTTTAACGGCTTGGGGAACGCAAACTACCCTTCACTTTGGTTCTGTCCCCCCAAAAACTTCCTTTTTTAAGCCTATTTTTAAAGAACTTAAAAAAAAAATTCGAAAAACGAAAAATAATCATTTTCGAGTTATAAGCGTTTTAAAAGAAAGAACAAAAAATTTATTTATGTTTATAAAAAAAATAAAAAAAGAACTCTTAAAAGTACATCCAACTCGATTATTTATATTGAGAAAGGTGTATGAACCCGGAGAAACTAACCAAAAAAAAGATTCTATAATTAGGAATCAGATAATTAACGACTCGTTTAGAAAAATAAAATCTACAGATAATACAAATTATTCACTGAGAAAAAAAAAAATTAAAAATATGGCTGATAGAACAAGCACAATCAGAAAGAAAACAAAGAGTCTTACAAAAGAAAAAAGCAGCAACGCCAAGAAAAGAAGTAGTCCTGACAAAACAAGTTATAGTTATAATGGAAAAGAAAAATCACCAAAAATTTTTTGGAAAATATTAAAAATAAAAAAAAGAAGAAATCGATTAATCTATAAATTAGATTTGTTTATAAAAATTTTCATTAAAAGAATATACATGGATATCTTTCTATGTATCATTCATATTGCCAGAATTCCTACACAACTAGTTCTTGAATCAATAAATTTTTGTTTTGATAAATACATTTACAATAATAAAACAAACCAAGAAATAAAAAAAAAAAAAAACAAAAAAGAAATTAACTTTATTTCGACTCTAAAAAGTGAACTTTACAATATTAAGAATAGTAAGAGGAATTCACATCTTTTTTTTGACTTATCCTCTTTATCACAAGCATATGTATTTTACAAATTATCACAAACCCAAGTTATTAATTTGTATAAGTTAAGATCTATTTTTGAGTATCATGGAACTCCCGTTTTTCTTAAGACTGCAATAAAAAATTATTTTGTAACACAAGGAATATTTCATTCCGAATTAAGACATACAAAACTTTCAAGTTCTGAAACGAATCAATGGAAAAACTGGTTAAGAGGTCATTATCAATACAATTTATCTCAGATTAGATGGTTTGAATTAATACCACAAAAATGGCGAACTACAATAAATGAAGGTGGTATTACCCAAAATAAAGATTTAACAAAATGGAATTCGTATGAAAAAGATCGATTACTTTATCACAAAAAACAAAAGGATTTTAAAGTATATCCATTACCAAACCAAAAAGATAATTTTCCAAAATACTATATATATAATCTTTTATCATATAAATCTATTAATTCTGAAATTAAGAAGTCCTCATATATTATTTATGGATCACCATCAGAATTAAATAACAACCAAAAAATTACTTTTAATTACAACAATTCTAAACAAAATTTATTTGAAAGCCTGGAGGAAATTCCTATCAATCATTATCTAGAAAAGGGCGATATTATGTATATGCAAAAAAATCCAGATAGAAAATATTTTGATTGGACAATTCTCAATTTTTTTCTAAGACAAAAAATAGATATTGAGGCCTGGACCAAAATGGATTATAGCAGTAATATAAATACTAAGCTTGGAAGTAAGAATTACCAAAAAATTGAGAAAATGGATAAAAACGATATTTTTTATCTGATGATTCATCAAGATTTAGAAATAAATCCAATCAATGACAAGAAACTCTTTTTTGATTGGATGGAAATGAATGAAGAAATCCTAAACCCAATATCGACAAATATGAAACTTCCGTTCTTCCCAGAATTTGTGCCACTTTATAATGTATACAAAATAAAACCATGGATTATACCAAGCAAATTACTTCTTTTAAATTTAAATAAAAAGAAAAACATCAATGAAAAGAAAAAATTCCATTTTTTTAGACCATCGAATGAAAAAAGATATTCTGAATTAATGAATCGAAATCAAGAAGAAAAAGAACCCGCGGGCCGAAGAGGCCTTGGATCATATTCACAAAACCAAGATAAAATGAAAAAACAATATAAGATCCGAAATAAGATGAGACCAGAAATAATTTTCTTACGGAAACACTATTTGCTTTTTCAATGGATAATAGACGATGGTTTAATTCCGAATTTAACTGAAAGAATGATCAATAATATCAAGATATATTGTTACTTGCTTGGACTGATAAATCCAAGAGATACTACTATATCGTCTATTCAAAGGAAAGAAATAAATCTGGATATAATGGTGATTCGAAAAAAATTGACTCCTATGGAATTGAATAAAAAGGGGATATTTTTTATCGATCCCATTCGTTTGTCTGTAAAAAACGACGGATACTTTATTATATATCAAACCGTAGGTATATCGTTGGTTCATAAAAGTAAGTACCAAACTCCTCAAAGATATCGAGAACAAAGATATATCAATAAAAATAAATTGGATGAATCTATCCCAAGATATCGAATAATAATTCGAAAGAGAGACAAAAAACATTATGATTTTATCGTTCCTGAAAAGATTTTATCATCTAGACGTCGTAGAGAATTGAGAATTCTAATTTCTTTCAACTCAAAGAATATAAATAGTGTGGATAAAAATCGAGTATTTTGTAACAAAAAGAACATAAAAAACAGGAATCCTTTTTTGGATCAAAAAAAGCATCTTGATAGAGATAAAAATGAATTAATTAAATTAAAGTTATTTCTTTGGCCTAATTATCGATTAGAAGACTTAGCTTGTATGAATAGATCTTGGTTTAATACCAATAATGGAAGCCGTTTTAGTTTGTTAAGAATATATCCACAATTAAAAATTGTTTGATGGTACATTTTTCCTATATATTCTGTACCATATAGAAAAGCAAACAGATGCACATATGCCCTGTCTTACGTCCCAGTCTAATATTAGATCTTTTTTATTTAATACTAAGTCAATGACGTATCAATTTGTTTGGATAAAATCTATAAAATAAACGAATATATGGAATATTCCGAATTTTCGGTCTAAATTATTTGACGTTGTAAGTGTAAAAACGTACCATCTACTTTTTTATCCCTGTCCAACTAAAATTAAAATTCGTGTGTATACTAATTACTACATTAAAATGACTAATATTATTATTACTGATCAAATAATATATTTTATATGTAAATTAAAGGGTAGAAGGAGCTTTTTTTATGATAAAAAATCCATTTAGTGCAATTATTTTGAAAGAGGAAAACGAAGACAACAAGGGGTCTGTTGAATTTCAAGTAGTGAGTTTCACCAATAGGATACGGAGACTTACTTCACATTTGGAATTGCACAAAAAAGACTATTTATCTCAGAGAGGTCTGCGTAAAATTCTAGGAAAACGTCAACGGCTGCTCGCCTATTTGTCAAATAAAAATAGAGTACGTTATAAAGAATTAATCGGACAGTTGGAGATTCGAGAAACAAAAAATCATTAATTTGAAGAGTCGTTTTGAATTTTCGCTTAAATTTTGATGAACCTCTTTTCGCTTTCAGCAATTCATGGAAGAATGAATCGGGAAAAAACCTATGACTGCACCAGCTACACGAAATGACCTTATGATAGTCAATATGGGCCCTCAGCACCCATCAATGCACGGTGTTCTTCGACTCATTGTTACTCTAGATGGTGAAGATGTTATTGACTGTGAACCGATATTGGGTTATTTACATAGAGGAATGGAAAAAATTGCGGAAAATCGAACAATTATACAATATTTACCTTATGTAACACGTTGGGATTATTTAGCTACTATGTTCACTGAAGCAATAACTGTAAATGCACCAGAGCAGTTAGGCAATATTCAAGTGCCTAAAAGGGCCAGCTATATCAGAGTCATTATGTTAGAGTTAAGTCGTATAGCTTCGCATTTGTTATGGCTTGGCCCTTTTATGGCAGATATTGGCGCACAGACCCCCTTCTTTTATATTTTTCGAGAAAGAGAATTGATATATGACCTATTCGAAGCTGCTACCGGTATGCGAATGATGCATAATTATTTTCGTATTGGAGGAGTCGCTGCTGATTTACCTTATGGCTGGGTAGATAAATGTTTGGATTTTTGTGATTATTTTTTAACAAGAGTTACTGAATATCAAAGACTTATTACACGGAATCCTGTTTTTTTAGAGCGAGTTGAGGGAGTAGGCATTATTGGCGGAGAGGAGGCAATTAATTGGGGTTTATCGGGACCAATGCTACGAGCTTCCGGAATACAATGGGATCTTCGAAAGGTTGATCATTATGAGTCTTACGATGAATTTGATTGGGGAGTTCAATGGCAAAAGGAAGGGGATTCATTAGCTCGTTATTTAGTACGAATCGGTGAAATGACAGAATCAATAAAAATTATTCAACAGGCTTTAGAAGGAATTCCGGGGGGGCCCTATGAGAATTTAGAAATCCGGCGCTTTGATAAAGTATGGGATCCCGAATGGAATGATTTTGACTATCGATTTATCAGTAAAAAACCTTCTCCTACTTTTGAATTGTCAAAACAAGAACTTTATGTGAGAGTCGAAGCCCCAAAAGGAGAATTAGGAATTTTTCTGATAGGAGATAAGGGTGTTTTTCCTTGGAGATGGAAAATCCGACCACCGGGTTTTATCAATTTGCAAATCCTTCCTCAATTAGTTAAAAGAATGAAATTGGCTGATATTATGACAATACTGGGTAGCATAGATATCATTATGGGAGAAGTTGATCGTTAAAATGATAATAGATACAACAGAAGTACAAGCTATCAATTCTTTTTTTAGATTGGAATCCTTAAAAGAGGTATATGAGATCATATGGATGCTTGTCCCTATTTTTACTCCTGTATTAGGAATCACAATAGGTGTACTAGTAATTGTTTGGTTAGAAAGAGAAATATCTGCGGGGATACAACAACGTATTGGCCCTGAATACGCCGGGCCTTTGGGAATTCTTCAAGCTTTAGCAGATGGTACAAAATTACTTTTCAAAGAGAATCTTCTTCCATCAAGAGGAGATACTCGTTTATTCAGTATCGGACCATCCATAGCAGTCACATCAATTCTACTAAGTTCTTTAGTAATTCCTTTTGGATATCGCCTTGTTCTAGCCGATTTAAGTATTGGTGTTTTTTTATGGATTGCCATTTCAAGTATTGCTCCCGTGGGCCTTCTTATGTCAGGTTATGGATCAAATAATAAATATTCCTTTTTAGGTGGTTTACGGGCTGCTGCTCAATCAATTAGTTATGAAATACCATTAACTCTATGTGTGTTATCAATATCTCTACGTGTGATTCGTTAAGACAGAAAATTTCCTCTATGTCTTTTCTTTATAGGAAGGAAATTTCATGGGTTGAATATACCTTTTTATTTTTTATTCATCATTCGGGTTGATGAACTAAACCAGATAGTTATATGAGTGAAAAAAACAGTTTCTTACTTTGCAGTAAAAAGATTCAGTCTCATTTCCTATGTACAAGTGTTAAGTGAAAGTAAACATAAGCATTATATACTATACTATTTACCCCAAGATTGAGTGATTAGTCATCATGACTTGAAGCGGGTTCAAAAGGAGCAACTATCTAGGGATTTTACTAGCTATTAACAGACATGTATTACCCTAATGAGCGGGGGGTCCTTGTGACCAAAAAGGGTGGATAGTTAGGAACACCAAGGTACACAAAGGATTCGTAATAGAGATTATGTAAGTTATTCAACAGGATTTTTCTGTTCATACTGCATAGCATAAAAGGGATTCTAATTGGGGCTTTACGTTGGTAGAAATGATGAAGGAGTACTCCCCACGATTCCGATCCAGAGTATTTTCCTATCCACCGATTAAGTAAATAACTATCAAGAACGAAGTAATCCTTTACTTAAAGTACCTTTTTATGAGAAAGGAGAATAGGAACAAAAAAATAAACTCGAAAGAATTAACTTGCACTACAAAAAAGATCTTTTTTTATAGAGTTTTAGAGAGATAGAATCCTTGTAATGTTTCGTGAACTAATGCAATGTATCTTTTTTTTCGTAATCAAAAATGCTAGGTTGAAATATTTATTGAGATTTCTACAAAAAACTTTTTATTTAAAGGTTAAGTTATTACTCAACAAAAAAATTTTAAATTTTTAAAAGATAAGATCAATTCAGAAGCACTTTATAATAAAAAATAATATAATAAAAAATAATAGATAGCAGACAGAATTCCATTGTCTAATTGGGGACCTTGTGATAGATTTGGATTCTATCCTACAAAGCATATCAAGATAAAAAATAGCAAACGGGTCTTAGATTTATTTGTGACCTTTGAGGAGCCGTATGAGGTAACAA